ATACGCATTATTTTAATAGTGTAAATAGATGCATTTTGAGTTAAAATATGCTTTTAGAAGAGGCTACTCTAACATTTATTAGTGAATGCTTTTTACAAGCCATGCTAGTATGCACATCATTTTAATAATGTAAATAGATGCATTTTGGGCTAAAAATATACTACTAGAGGTTTTCCTGTTTCCGGGGGGTTTTCAGGAGTGTTAGACATCTTAGGAGTATAGGGGGGTAGGGGGGTTTACGCGCAAAAACCCCCAGGGGGTATATTAGGAATATTAGGAGTAATACTCATACTTTATGCTCTTGATATCCCTATATGTGGTTCTTTATAGAATATCTTTTCACCATGGATACATTTTCCTCGCGCGCAAGGAAAATGTACTCGCTTGTCAGCTAGACCCGTGTGCACTCTGAAATGCCAAGTGAAAGGAAAAAAAAAAAAGAGAACCCCTTGCTCGCTGGAGTGAACGCCCGGCTTGCTGGGTAACGAGTCGTATGTATCCCACCATTAACTTATGCAAGCGTCGATGAAAGTGTGAGGAATAATATCAATCAATGGCCCTGAAGTAGGAACCAAATGCCAGGAATAATTCACTGTGTGAAACCCCCACGATATTTGTCCCTCACCTTCAATAACCGTATGCATTAAGAAATCAACTGATGGTAGGCTCTTACTACATTAATATTTTGAGGTATGGCGGGATGGTGTGTCCACGTATATCTTGACCAGTGAATTTTGTGGTAGGTCTTAAGTTTCGCCCATCATTTACTTAATATATAACTGATTATGTAGGTAATGCTTTATGTATTTCTTAGTTAGTTGTTGATGAATGAATGGGGAAATCCTATGTATGGTGATTAAACATATATGTCCTAAAGCATTATTGATATGTTTGATATAAATATATGGTGTAAATACATACATGTATTTGGCGCTAACAAAGAATAGTTTAGCTTAGAATCCTAGCTTTGGGAGTTAGGGGTGGGGGTTAAAATCCCCCTTCTTTGAGCAGTAGGGGGGATTTTAACTCCCGACATCCGGTTTACAAGACCGGCGCTCTGGCACTGAGCTACTAATGCAGGATCATTCGAGGGTTTTATTCTCCAGTCAGCCTGCTAGTGGGGTAAAGAATAGGAAGAGGGAGAAGTACAGTAAAGAGGCGGCCTGGCCGATTTCGACGAATGGGTGCTCTACCGGCATTCCTCCGATTCAGGTGAGGATGGCGACGTCCGCGATTAGGGTTCAAAACAGGAACTGTGTGAGGGGGCGAAAAGTTAGGCCTCGTTGTTTTGATGTGTGGAGGATGGGGACGACTATGAGAACGAGGATGGAAGCCAGGAGGGCCAGGACACCGCCTAGCTTGTTAGGAATTGAACGAAGGATGGCGTAGGCGAATAAGAAGTACCACTCTGGCTTGATGTGGGGAGGGGTAACCAGGGGGTTGGCGGGGATGAAGTTGTCTGGGTCTCCCAGGAGGTTGGGGGAGAATAATGACAGGGAAGTGAGTGCGGCGAGGAGGGCGGCAAAGCCGAGGAGGTCTTTATAGGAGAAGTATGGGTGGAAAGAGACTTTGTCTGCGTCTGAATTAAGGCCTAGCGGGTTATTGGAGCCTGTTTCATGAAGGAAGAGTAGGTGAATCACAGTTGCGGCAGCAATGATGAAGGGGAAGAGGAAGTGGAAGGCAAAAAATCGGGTGAGGGTTGCATTGTCTACTGAAAAGCCACCCCAGATTCATTGCACTAGGGTATTGCCAACATAGGGCACAGCTGATAGGAGGTTTGTGATTACTGTTGCTCCCCAGAAAGATATTTGTCCCCAGGGGAGAACATAGCCCACAAAGGCAGTTATTATAACTAGGAGAAGAAGAACAACCCCCACATTTCATGTTTCTTTATAGAGGTATGAGCCGTAGTAAAGGCCTCGGCCGATGTGTAGGTAGATGCAAATAAAGAAGAAGGATGCGCCGTTGGCATGAATATTTCGAATAAGTCAGCCATAATTTACATCTCGGCAGATGTGTGCCACGGAGGAAAAGGCAGTTGCAATATCAGAGGTGTAGTGTATAGCAAGAAATAGGCCTGTAAGAATTTGGGTGGCCAAGCAGAGGCCCAGAAGGGAACCAAAGTTTCATCAGGCTGAGATGTTTGAGGGGGCAGGGAGGTCTACTAGTGCGCCGTTTGCGATTTTTAAGAGGGGGTGGGTTTTTCGGAGGCTTGCCATTATGGTTCCTGTAGTTGAATAACAACGGTGGTTTTTCAAGCCATTAGTCCTGGTTAGAGTCCTGGCAGGAATTATGACTTATGTTATGTTTTTATTTTTAATTGGTTTAGTATTAGGGTTGGTTGCAGTTGCTTCAAATCCCTCTCCCTACTTTGCTGCCCTGGGGCTGGTGATGGTTGCGGGGATGGGGTGTGGTGTATTAGTAGGACATGGGGGGCCTTTCTTGTCCCTGGTGCTTTTTTTAATTTACTTGGGGGGAATGTTGGTTGTGTTTGCATACTCGGCAGCCTTAGCTGCTGAGCCTTATCCTGAAAGCTGGGGAAGTCGCCCTGTTGCAGCGTACATGGTGTTGTATGCGGCGGGGGTGGGGGTAATGTCGGGATTTTTCTGAGGGGGATGGTATGAAGCTTCTTGAGTTACTGCAGATGAATTTGGGGAGTTTTTAATTCTTCGTGGGGATGTTGGGGGAGTTGCCTTGATGTACTCGTTAGGAGGGGGTATGCTCGTCATTAGTGCTTGAGTCTTATTACTCACGCTATTTGTGGTGTTGGAGCTGACGCGAGGTCTTAGTCGGGGTGCACTTCGGGCAGTTTAGGTGGTAAATGTTAGTATCGCAAGGGTGAGGGTGAGTAGGAATAGGGCAAGATATGTTTTAATTATACCTTGCTGGACATTGCTTGTTGTGGTAATTAAGGGGTTATTAAGGGAAGCTACTGTTTTTGGCCCCGTTTTTTCTAATCAGGTTTGGTCAACTATTTGGCTAGCAATTGATTGACCTAACACTAGGTTGAGTTTGGGGATAAGGCGGTGGATAATCATTGGGAAGAAACCCAGCATATTGGAAAAGTGGTGGGGTTTTAGTTGGGGGGTGGGGCGATGTTGTTTACTTGTGAGGGATGCTAGTTCTAGGGCAATTAATAGGCCAAGAATGGTTACAATAAGGGCTGCTAGTTTAAGTAGGGGAGGTATAGATATAGTTGGTGTTTTTAGGGGAACTATGTTGGAAGTAATGAGAAGGCCTGCAATGATGCTACCTCAAGCTAGTCGCTTGATGGGGTTGATTACTGCGGAATTATTCTCGTTAATGGGGGGGAGTGGGTTAAAGCGGGGGTGTCCCATGGATACAAAAAATACTACACGGAGGCTGTAGATAGCTGTAAAGGAGGTGGCCAGGAGGGTCAGGGCCAGGGCTCAGGCGTTAAGGTGGGATGTGTTTAGTGCTTCAATGATTGCGTCTTTAGAAAAGAAGCCTGCTAGGAAGGGGGTGCCCGTAAGGGCCAGGCTACCAAGGGTTAGGCAAGAAGAGGTAAAGGGGGTTAGGTGGTGTATGCCCCCCATTTTTCGGATGTCTTGTTCATCATTTAAGCTGTGGATAATTGAGCCAGAGCAGAGGAATAATATTGCTTTAAAGAATGCATGGGTGCAGATGTGGAGGAAGGCGAGTTGGGGCTGATTTAATCCAATTGTCACTATTATAAGGCCTAGCTGGCTTGATGTAGAGAATGCAACAATTTTTTTAATGTCATTTTGGGTAAGGGCGCAGGTTGCAGTAAATAGGGTGGTAAGGGCGCCTAAGCATAAACATGAAGATAAAGCGACTTGATTGTCCTCTATTAGGGGGCTCAGTCGGATTAGTAGGAAAATGCCCGCAACCACCATAGTGCTTGAGTGTAGTAGGGCAGAGACCGGTGTAGGCCCCTCTATGGCAGAGGGAAGCCAAGGATGAAGACCAAATTGGGCTGACTTGCCGGTAGCGGCAATGATAAGTCCCAACAGGGGGAAGGTTAAGTCAAAGCTCTTAGCGGCGGCAAACATTTGTTGTATTTCTCAAGAGTTAAAGTTTATTGCTATTCAGGCTATGGCAAAAATTAAGCCGATATCTCCGACTCGGTTATAGAGAACTGCTTGAAGGGCTGCAGTGTTCGCGTCTGCTCGCCCGTATCACCAGCCGATGAGAAGGAAAGACATAATGCCTACCCCCTCTCAGCCAATAAAGAACTGAAACATATTGTTGGCAGTAACGAGGGTGATTATAGCGATGAGGAAAATAAGCAGATATTTAAAAAATCGATTCATGTAAGGGTCGGCATGCATATATCATGATGCAAACTCGAGAATTGATCAGGTGACGTATAGGGCCACGGGGGTAAAAATAATAGAGTAGTGGTCAAATTTTAAGCTAACGTTGATGTCGAACGTTAGGGTGTTCATTCAGCTTCAGCTAGTGATGATAGTTTCTGCCCCTTCGTTGAGGAAGAGGCTCAAAGGAAGGAGGCTCGTAAAGAACGCCAGTTTAACTGCTGTTTTTACGTGAGAGATGGCCCAGTTGGGGTTTTGAGGACGGGGTGTGAGGGTTATTAATACGGGATATGCTAGGAGAAAAAAGATAATAATTAAGCTGGAGGTTATTATAAGTGGGGTGGGGTGCATAGCTGCTACTTGGATTTGCACCAAGAGTTTTTGGTTCCTAAGACCAATGGATGAGCTATTATCCTTTAGGAGCGGCTCGAGTGAGCCTCGGGGTTCAACCAAGGTGGCGGAAATTAGCAGTTTCCGTTGCTAGCGAGCCTCTCTCGGTGGATAAGAGGGTTCTAACCTCTGTCTTTAGAATCACAATCTAATATTTTGGTTAAACTATATCTACAGGCAGCTCAGCCTCAAATTAATTCAGGCTTAAGGATTAGTAGCAGGAGGGGGAGAAGGTGGAGGACCATAAGTAGGTGTTCTCGGGAGTGGGAAGGATCTAGGGCAAGGATGTGGGCGGGAAGGGGGCCTCGTTGAGTTATAAGGAACATGTAAAGTGAGTAGCCGGCGGTGATGAGGGTACCTGCTCCTGTAAGGGCCAAAGTCCATCAAGATCAGTTGAGTAGGGAAGTGATGATTATTAGTTCTCCTATGAGATTGGGGAGGGGAGGGAGGGCCAGGTTGGCAAGGCTGGCAATAAATCATCACGAGGTTATTAGGGGCAGGGCGACTTGCAGGCCTCGGGCTAGTACCATGGTTCGGCTGTGTGTCCGTTCGTAGTTTGTGTTAGCTAGGCAGAACAAGGCAGAGGAGGTGAGCCCATGTGCAATTATGAGAATGAGGGCCCCGGTGAAGCCCCAGGGGGTTTGAATAAGAATGCCTCCTACAACTAGTCCTATGTGGCCAACAGAAGAGTATGCAATCAGGGACTTTAGGTCAGTTTGGCGTAAGCAAATTGAGCCGGTTATGATTACCCCTCAAAGGGCAAAAACAATGAAAGGGTAGCTAAGTTCCTTAGTCAAAGGTTCCAGCACGATTATAACACGTATCATGCCGTAGCCCCCCAGTTTTAGGAGGACAGCTGCAAGAATTATAGAGCCGGCGATGGGGGCTTCAACGTGTGCTTTCGGAAGTCATAGGTGGACGCCATAGAGTGGTATTTTAACCAGGAAGGCTAGTAAGCAGCCAGCCCACCATAGTTTGTCGGCGCAGGTCGTGAGGGGGGCGGGGCTAGTATACTGGAGGGTCAGTAGGGAAAGAGTCCCCGCACTGTTTTGAAGAAGAAGTAAGGCAACAAGTAGTGGCAGGGAGCCGGCTAGAGTGTAGAATAAGAAATAAGTGCCAGCATTGAGGCGTTCCGTTTGATTTCCCCACCGGGTAATAAGAAATAGGGTGGGGATGAGGGTGGCCTCAAATATGACATAGAACATAATGATCTCGGTGGCGCCGAAAGCTATAATTAGGAAAATTTGAAGGAACGTGAGAAGTGTAATAAATGTGCGTTGGCGGTTAATGGGCTCAGAGGCTGTATGATTTTGGCTTGCAAGGATTATAAGGGGGAGAAGCCAGCAGGTGAGAACAAGCAGGGGGGTGGAGAGGGGGTCTGTTGCTATGTAGGGACTAAGTGATGATCAGCCAGCCTCAAAAAAATTCTTTAATCAGGTGAGGCTCATGAGGGCAATAACTAGACTATGCAGGAGTGTCGTTGGTCATAGCCATTTGGCGGGGACCGTTCAGATTGTGGGAACAAGCATAAGGGTGGGGATTAAGATCTTTAGCATTGTAGGAGGTTTAGGTTTTGTAGGCGATCAGAGCCATGGGTTCGAGCAGTTGCTACTAGTAGAGCCAGGCCCGCGCTTGCTTCACAAGCTGAGAATGCCAGAAGAAGTATAGGGGCAGCCGAGAAGTTGGTTGAGTCTAATTGTAGCGTCCATAACGAGAGTGCAATGAACAGGGATAGTATTATTCCTTCTAAACATAATAGGGCAGAGAGGAGATGCGTTCGGTGGAAAGCTAGGCCTGTGAGTCCTAGAAGAAAGGCTGATGAGAAAACAAAGTGAGCGGGGGTCATTAGGTAGTTGTGGACTTCAACCACAAGCTTTTGAGCCGAAATCAAGTGCTTTATTTAAACTAACTGCCTTATTCGGCCCATTCAAGACCGCCCTGAGTTCATTCATAAATGAGCCCTAATGTGAGGAGGACTAGGACGGCCGAGGCCCAGAGAAATGTGGCTATGGGGGATGCCAGTTGATCACCTCAGGGGAGGGGTAGAAGAAGGGCAATTTCTAGGTCGAAGAGGAGAAAAAGGATGGCGACGAGGAAGAATCGGAGGGAGAAGGGCAATCGGGCACTTCCTAGTGGGTCAAAGCCGCACTCATATGGAGATAGCTTTTCGTGGTCTGGGGTTATTTGTGGAAGTCAGAAGGAGATGATGGCAAGAACAACACACAGGGCTGTGGCGATGGTAATAATGGTTGTGATAAGATTCATTATCTTTCCTTGGGCTTGAACCAAGACCGGGTGATTGGAAGTCACTTATACTTGCTTTAATACTAGAAAGATTAGGATCCTCATCAGTAGATGGAAATGTATAGGAAGAGTCAGACAACATCTACAAAGTGCCAGTATCATGCTGCTGCCTCAAACCCGAAGTGATGTTCTGATGTAAAGTGGTACTGGATTTGGCGAAGTAGGCAGACAGCCAGGAATGTCGAGCCAATGATGACGTGGAGGCCGTGGAAGCCGGTTGCTACAAAGAATGTGGAACCATAAACTCCGTCTGCAATAGTGAAGGGGGCTTCGTAGTATTCTATAGCCTGAAGGAAGGTGAAGTAGAAGCCCAGAAGGATTGTTAATGCTAGCGATTGAATTGCTTGCTTTCGTTCGCCTTCTATGATACTATGGTGGGCCCAGGTTACAGTCACCCCCGAGGCGAGAAGAACGGCTGTGTTGAGCAGGGGAACTTCGAAGGGGTCTAGAACAGTGATGCCTGTGGGGGGTCAGCATCCTCCCAGCTCGGGGGTGGGGGCCAGGCTTGCGTGGTAAAAGGCCCAGAAAAACCCCAGGAAGAAGAAAACTTCTGAAGTAATAAACAGAATTATACCATAACGTAGGCCTTTTTGGACCGGGGGTGTGTGGTGACCTTGAAAAGTACCCTCTCGAATGATGTCTCGTCATCATTGGTATATAGTAAGAAGAAGGAGAATTAGGCCTAGGGCCAGGAGTGTTGTGGAGTGAAAGTGGAATCAAATAGCAAGGCCTGATGTTATTAAAAGGGCGGCAATTGCACCTGTCAGGGGTCAGGGGCTGGGGTCAACTATGTGGTATGCGTGTGCTTGGTGGGCCATTAGACGTTTTCCTGTAGGTACAGGCTTAAAAGAAGGACAAAGACGTAGGCTTGAATTATTGCCACGGCGACTTCTAGAAGGGTTAATAAGAATAGGAGGGTGGCTGTAAGAATGGCCACTGTTGGTATTAGTGGAAGGAGGACAAAAGCAGCTGTTGCAATCAGTTGAATTAGGAGATGACCAGCTGTGAGGTTGGCGGTTAGCCGTACCCCTAGGGCCAATGGACGAATGAGCAGGCTGATTGTTTCGATGATAATAAGGATGGGGATTAGAGGAGTGGGGGTGCCTTCTGGAAGGAGGTGGCCTAGTGCAATAGTTGGTTGATTTCGTATCCCAATAATTACGGTTGCTAGTCAAAGGGGGACTGCAAAGCCCATGTTGAGGGACAGTTGTGTGGTGGGGGTGAAGGTGTATGGAAGAAGGCCGAGCATATTTAAGGTAATAAGAAATAATATCAGAGATATAAATAGGACGGCTCATTTGTGACCCCCGGGGCTAAGTGGGAGGAGCAGTTGCTGGGTAAATCGATTTATAAATCAGCTTTGAAGGGCCAATAGTCGGTTATTAAGTCATCGGGCTGAGGGGGCGGGGAAGAGTAGTCAGGGAAGGCTGAGGGCTAGGGCGACTAGGGGGATGCCTAAGTATGTGGGGCTCATGAATTGGTCAAAGAAGCTTAGTGTCATGGTCAGTTTCAGGGCTCTGTCTTGGGGGTTTCGGTGCTTTGGAGTGTGGGCTCATTGGGGAAAGTGTGTGCAAGGATTTTAGGGGGAATTACGGTTAGAAAAATTAGCCAGGAGAAGACTAGAATAGCAAATCAAGGTGCGGGGTTGAGTTGGGGCATGTCGCTAGGGGTGGTCGGGGCTCACCAATCTTTAGCTTAAAAGGCTAACGCTATGCCCTATTTAGCTTCTTAGCGAGGCGTCTTCAAGTATTAAGGATGATCAATTTTCGAAGTGTTCCAGAGGGACGGCTTCAACCACGATGGGCATAAAGCTGTGGTTTGCTCCACAAATTTCAGAGCACTGTCCATAGAAGACCCCGGGTCGAGATGCAATAAAGGCTGTCTGGTTTAGGCGTCCGGGTACTGCATCCATTTTTACACCTAGTGCAGGTACTGCTCATGAGTGAAGGACGTCTTCAGCAGAGACTAGAACTCGGATGGGGGACTCTACTGGAATAACTATCCGGTGGTCTGCTTCAAGGAGTCGGAATTGTCCGGGGGTTAGATCTTGGGTGGGGATTATATAGGAGTCAAACCCGAGGTCTTCATAGTCGGTATATTCATAGCTTCAGTATCACTGGTGACCCATGGCTTTAATTGTTAAGTGGGGGTCGTTAATCTCGTCCATTAGGTAAAGGATGCGAAGGGAGGGGAGGGCAATTAGAATAAGGATAATTGCGGGGAGGATGGTTCAAATAATTTCGATCTCTTGGGAGTCTAAAATATACTTATTTGTAAGTTTAGTGGTTACTATTGCCACAATAATGTAAAGTACTAGTGTGCTGATAAGAAACACAATTATTAAAGCATGGTCGTGGAAGTGGAGAAGTTCTTCTATTACGGGTGAAGCTGCATCTTGAAAGCCTAGCTGTGAGGGATGTGCCATTAAATAAGCAAGACACGCGGGGGTTTAACCCACGACTCGGCCTTGACAAGGCCGTGTAATTAACTATTTTACTAGTGTCTTATTAAGAAAGTGACAGAGCGGTTATGTGGTTGGCTTGAAACCAACACATGGGGGTTCGACTCCTCCCTTTCTCGTTAATTAGAGGGAACTTGAACAAATGCGGGCTCTTCAAATGTGTGATAGGGAGGAGGGCAGCCGTGAAGTCATTCTACGTTGGTTGTGGTTAGTTCTACTGCTAACACTTCACGTTTAGCAGCAAATGCTTCTCAAATAATAAATAAGAACATAATTACTGCCACGAGTGAAATTAATGAGCCGATGGAGGAGACAGTATTTCAAAGGGTGTAGGCATCTGGGTAGTCTGAGTATCGCCGAGGCATGCCTGCTAGGCCTAGGAAGTGTTGAGGGAAAAAGGTGAGGTTTACCCCAATAAATATAATTCCGAAGTGGATTTTTGTTCAGGTGCTATGGAGGGTGTAGCCCGAGAATAAAGGAAATCAGTGGACGAAGGCTGCAACAATGGCGAATACGGCCCCCATTGAGAGGACGTAGTGGAAATGGGCAACTACGTAGTATGTGTCGTGTAGTACAATGTCTAGAGAGGAGTTGGCTAATACAATACCTGTTAAGCCCCCCACTGTAAAAAGGAAAATAAAGCCAAGGGCTCAAAGGAGGGGGGTTTCTCATTTGATTGAGGCCCCGTGCAGTGTTGCAAGTCAGCTAAAGACTTTAACTCCAGTGGGGATGGCAATAATTATTGTAGCGGATGTAAAGTAGGCACGTGTATCGACGTCCATTCCGACCGTAAACATGTGGTGGGCCCAAACAATAAACCCCAGGAGGCCGATTGCTATCATAGCTCATACTATGCCCATATAGCCGAATGGTTCTTTCTTTCCGGAGTAGTAGGCAACAATGTGGGAGATTATTCCAAATCCCGGAAGAATTAAAATGTATACTTCTGGGTGGCCGAAGAATCAGAATAAGTGTTGGTAGAGAATTGGGTCTCCCCCGCCTGCCGGGTCAAAGAATGTGGTATTAAGATTCCGGTCTGTAAGGAGTATTGTGATGCCTGCAGCAAGAACTGGGAGGGAGAGGAGAAGGAGGACGGCAGTAATTAGAACGGACCATACAAACAACGGTGTCTGGTACTGAGAAATAGTGGGGGGCTTTATGTTAATAATTGTGGTAATAAAGTTAATGGCCCCCAGGATGGAAGAGACCCCGGCGAGGTGGAGGGAGAAGATAGTTAGGTCAACGGATGCTCCTGCGTGGGCTAGATTGCCGGACAGAGGGGGGTAAACGGTCCACCCAGTTCCTGCCCCGGCTTCAACCCCAGAGGAGGCAAGGAGGAGAAGGAAAGAAGGGGGGAGGAGTCAAAAACTCATATTATTTATTCGGGGGAAGGCTATATCGGGTGCGCCAATCATTAGGGGGACTAACCAGTTGCCAAAGCCCCCAATCATAATTGGTATTACTATAAAGAAAATTATTACAAATGCATGTGCTGTTACAATTACATTATAAATCTGGTCGTCCCCGAGGAGGGCGCCCGGTTGGCTGAGCTCTGCTCGAATCAGTAGGCTTAAGGCCGTGCCCACTATTCCGGCTCAAGCACCAAATACTAAATAAAGGGTGCCGATATCTTTGTGATTAGTCGAGAAAAATCAACGTGTGATTGCCACAGGTAGGATGGCTGAGTTTTAAGCGGTGGATTGTAGCCCCATGCACAGAGGTTCGATTCCTCTTCTTACCAAGCTCCGAGGTGTTTAACATATTGGGTTGCAAACCTAAAGAAGTAGGCTAACGCCTGCCGGGGCTTTCCCCCGCCTCTAGCCCCTAACAGGCGGGGGAAAGGTAGACGGATGCTCGCTGGTTTGGGCGCTTAGCTGTTAACTAAGAGTTTGTAGGATCGAGGCCTGCCCATCTAGAAAGGCTTTAGCTTAATTAAAGTGTCTGCTTTGCATGCAGGAGATGTGGGGTAGTATCCCGCAAGCCTTAACCAGGGACTGGGAGATTTTCACTCCCGCTTAGGGCTTTGAAGGCCCTTGGTCTATGTGCTATCCTAAGTCCCTTAGGGGGTTAGTATTGCAATTACAGCGGGGGTAATTGGAAGTAGTGATAGGGCTGCTATGGTTGAAATGGCTAAGGGTAGGGTTAATTGGGTAGAGGGGAGGCGTCAGGGGGTAGTCCCGGGGAGGTTGTTGGGGGACATTGTTAGGGTCATGGCATAGGATAGCCGTAAGTAAAAATATAGGCTAAGGAGGGCAGTCAGTGCTGCTAATGTGGCCGTGGTGGCTAGGTCCTGTTTAGTTAGTTCTTGAAGGATTAATCATTTTGGCATAAAGCCCGTTAGTGGGGGGAGGCCTCCCAATGATAGCAGAACAAGGGGTGTAAGGGAAGTAAGTGCGGGGGTCTTAGTCCAAGAGATGGCAAGGGCATTAATGTTAGTTGCTTTATTTAGTTTAAATACGAGGAATGCCGAGGATGTTATGATAATATATGTTAGGAGGGCCAGGAGCGTCAGGGAGGGGGAAAATTGTAGAATCAGAATTATTCAGCCAAGGTGTGCAATTGAGGAGTAGGCGAGGATTTTTCGAAGTTGGGTCTGATTTAAACCGCCCCAGCCCCCGACCAGGGTTGATGCTAGGCCCAGTATTACGAGGAGGGTTGAGTTGGTGGGGTGAATTTGGAGAAGGAGGGCGAAAGGGGCAAGTTTTTGTCAAGTTGATAAAATAAGGCCTGTGGTAAGATCAAGCCCCTGGAGTACTTCAGGAAGTCAGGAATGAACTGGGGCGAGGCCAATTTTTAATGCGAGGGCCAGGGTAATTAGAGTAATGGGGACGGGGTGGGTTATTTGTTGAATACCTCATTGTCCTGTTAATCAGGCGTTGGTGGTGCTAGCAAAAAGGAGCATGGCGGCTGCGGTGGCCTGGGTAAGGAAGTATTTTGTAGTGGCTTCAACTGCTCGGGGGTGGTGAAGTTGGGCTATGAGGGGAATAATGGCAAGGGTGTTTATTTCAAGTCCTATTCAGGCGAGGAGTCAGTGGGAGCTTGCAAAGGTAATTGTGGTTCCCAGGCCCAGTCCAAATAGCAGGGTGGCTAAGATGTAGGGGTTCATTAGTAAAGGAAGGGGTTTAACCAACATGTTTGGGGTATGGGCCCAAAAGCTTAATTAGCTGACGTTACTAGGAAGTGGTGTAGTGGAAGCACTGAGAGTTTTGATCTCTCCAGGCAGGGTTCGAGCCCCTTCTTTCTAAGGAGTTGGGGGGACTCTAACCCCCATAGTTCACTCTATCAAAGTGGTCCTTGGCTTCAGGCACAGCTCCGGGGTTAAAGCATGGGGGGTAGGCCTGCGAATGCGATTGGAAGGGCGAGGTGTCATACAACCAGGGCTAATGTGAGGGGAAGAAAATTTTTTCAAATAAGGTGCATCAGCTGGTCGTATCGGAATCGGGGATAGGAGGCTCGCACTCATAAAAAGACAACTGAGAGCAGGGCGGCTTTAGTTATTAGGTTAATGGCGGTTAGTTCTGGGACTGTGGGGATATGAGAGGCCCCCAGGAATAGCGTGGTAGAAAGTGTGTTTATGAGCAAAATGTTGGCGTATTCCGCCAGGAAAAATAGGGCGAAAGGCCCTCCTGCGTATTCTACATTAAAGCCCGAGACTAGTTCGGACTCTCCCTCTGTGAGGTCAAAGGGGGCGCGGTTGGTCTCCGCTAGGGTTGAAATGTACCATATAGCGGCAAGAGGTCAGGCCGGTAGTACTAGTCAGACGCTCTCTTGGGCTACGTTGAAAGTTTGAAGTGTGAAACCGCCGGTAAAAATGATAGCATTTAGGAGAATGAGTCCGAGACTGACCTCATATGAGATGGTCTGGGCTACGGCCCGTAATGCTCCAATAAGGGCATATTTAGAATTAGAGGCTCATCCTGAGCCTAGGATTGAATAGACAGCAAGGCTGGATAGGGCTAAGATAAATAAAATGCCGAGGTTGAGGTCAGTTACGGGGTAGGGCAGAGGTATGGGGGCCCACAATGTAAGGGCTAGTGTGAGGGCTAGTATGGGGGTTAAGATAAATAGGATGGGGGAGGAGGTTGATGGGCGAATAGGTTCTTTAATAAATAATTTAACGCCGTCAGCGATGGGTTGGAGGAGGCCGTAGGGGCCAACAATGTTTGGGCCTTTACGTAGTTGTATATAGCCTAGGACTTTTCGTTCGAGGAGGGTGAGGAAAGCAACAGCTAGGAGAATGGGGACAATAAAAGCCAGAGGGTTGATAATGTGGGTGATGAGTGTTGAAATCATAGTTAGGGAGAGGATTTGAACCCCTGTAGAAAGAGCTTAGGTCTTTTGCAGTAACCGGGCTCTGCCACCTTAACATGCCGTAATCTCAGGCAAAAGGGGGCATGCCCTTTTGCCTATTTTAGTTGTTTTCATTAGGTGGGGGGGAGGCGTACTGGAAGCATGGGCCTCTTCTTTTCGGTCCTTTCGTACTAGAAAAAATCATAGCATAGATAGAAACTGACCTGGATTACTCCGGTCTGAACTCAGATCACGTAGGACTTTAATCGTTGAACAAACGAACCCTTAATAGCGGCTGCACCATTAGGATGTCCTGATCCAACATCGAGGTCGTAAACCCCCTTGTCGATATGGGCTCTAAAAGGGGATTGCGCTGTTATCCCTGGGGTAACTCGGTCCGTTGATCGGCACTGCCGGATCTTATTGGTCAGAAATTCTGTTAACTAGAGCGGTAGCTCTTAGTTGTAGGAGGAAGTGTTCCCATTCCACGTGGGGGTTGTGTGTTTCCCCGCGGTCGCCCCAACCAAAGACATCGAGGTAATCTTCATTTGGTTTGGCCCTTTATTTAGGGGTGTTTAACATGACTTACTCTAGTGTCTAAAGCTCCACAGGGTCTTCTCGTCTTATGGTCTTATCCCCGCTTCTGCACGGGGAGATCAATTTCATTGACTGGAAAAAGGAGACAGCTAAGCCCTCGTTATGCCATTCATACAGGTCTTCATTTAAAAGACAAGTGATTGCGCTACCTTCGCACGGTCAAAATACCGCGGCCGTTAAACTTATAGTCACAGGGCAGGCGGGACCTCTTATTCTTTGTTTCAGCAAGAGGCGATGTTTTTGGTAAACAGGCGAGGCTTCATGTGTTTGCCGAGTTCCTTCTTTTTCTTTTAGTCTTTCCCAAGGGGCACACCAGTGTGGGTTTAACGGTTAAAGATTGAATGTTCTTCTAGTTGTTTGGTCTGTAGTTCATTGCCCTCTTTGTTTGGGGCCGTTAAGGTTCGGTGGTTGGTCCGTTCCGACTTACATGTGTGCGGGGAGAGAGTCGAGACTCTCTTATTACTCATATTAGCATGGTCACTCCCATGATTGCATGGGGCGGCCTGGTAAAGTTAGGGGATTAAGATAAGTTATCAGAATAAGGAGGTAAGTGATATGTCTGAGCTTTAACGCTTTCTATGAGGGTGGCTGCTTTTAGGCCCACCAAAACATTTTACTTTAATTTATTATGATCTTTATCCTCCTGGAAAAGTTGTGTCTTATTTCAAAAGGGCTGTACCCCCTTTGACTAACTCTCGCGGTTTCTTTGGGTGTCTGTAGGAAGTTTGGACTGAGGTGAGAAAAGAAGCCGGAAGGCTGAACTTCTATTCATTTCCCAGGCAACCAGCTATAACTAAGTTCGGTAGGTCTGTCACCTCTACTCAAAGTTCTTCCCACTCTTTTGCCACAGAGACGGGTGTGCCCTATTAATAGGCTGTCTTGGAGTAGCTCACTTAGTTTCGGGAAGTCAGACTAAAGTTCTCTTTGCCTGAATGTTTCTAGCTAAATCATGATGCAAAAGGTACGAGTTTAAATCTCTGCTTTTCAAGGCTTTACTGGGTTTTTTCATTTCTCTTTCAGCGTTCCCTTGCGGTACTTTCTCTATTGCGCCGTTAGTCCCTTTTCTGTCGCCCATACTTGGGGGGAAAAATGGTTTGTTTGATATAACACTAGTGTATTGGGGGTTATTAATGGTGGGTTGTTGTTTTTGGTCGGGGGCTAGCTGTTGGGCGTCAGGGTAATCCGACTTGCACGGATGACTTCTCAGTGTAAGGGAGATGCTTTTCTATCTTAGCCATACTCTGGTTTTACCAAGTGCACCTTCCGGTACACTTACCATGTTACGACTTGCCTCCCCTTCGCGATTGTTGGGTTTTATTTATTAAAATTATAAGTCTTGGGGAGAGTGACGGGCGGTGTGTGCGCGCTTCAGGGCCAATTTCAGCAGAACACTCTATTTTCCGCTTACTGCTAAATCCTCCTTTAGATGTACATTTCAGTACGTCGTTCGTATTCCCTGTATTAGGGAATGTAGCCCATTTCTTCCCCCTCCATACGCTACACCTCGACCTGACGTTTTGGGTTGTGCCAATTTTGCTTACTATGAGACCTTCACAGGGTAAGCTGACGACGGCGGTATATAGGCGGGATAAGCAAGGAGGGGTGAGGTTGAACGGGGGTTATCGGTTATAGAACAGGCTCCTCTAGGTGGATCTAAAGCACCGCCAAGTCCTTTGGGTTTCAAGCTAATGCTCGTAGTACCCAGGCGGATAGCAGGTGTAAGATGCTATCAATGTTTAGGGCTAGGCATAGTGGGGTATCTAATCCCAGTTTGTGTCGTAGCTTTCGTGGGTTCAGGTGGTGTAAAGCCACTTTCGTGATTGAGCTTCTTACCTTCGGGAGCGTATAACAGCTTTGAGGGCATTCGGCTTTAGTTTATAGTTCATCTTAACCACGCTTTACGCCGGGGTTAATCAACTCGGGCCTCTCGTATAACCGCGGTGGCTGGCACGAGTTTTACCGGCCCTCTTAGCCTTAACTAAGTCAAGCTTTCACTTATGGCTTAATGTTTATCACTGCTGAGTTCCCTTGGGGGTGTGGCTAAGCAAGGTGTCATGGGCTTAAATTCTATGTGCCTGATACCAGCTCCTTGTTCCCGGGCGGGGAACTGTGGGGCATTCTCACGGGGGTGCGGATACTTGCATGTGTAAGTTTAGCTAAAGTTGATAATAAAGTCAGGACCAAGCCTTTGTGCCCGCGGGGCTTTCTAGGGCCCATCTTAACATCTTCAGTGTTATGCTTTCATTAAGCTACGCTAGC